TAAGTATCATACCAAATCCCATCAATCGAATCATTTTTTCGAGAAATACGAGACATCTAAGTCGTACAAGTAAAGAGATCTATTCATTGATAAGAAAAAGAAAAAACGTGAACGGTGATTGGATTGATGAGAAAATAGAATTCTGGGTCGCGAACAGTGATTCGATTGATGATGAAGAAAGAGAATTCTTGGTTCAGTTCTCCACCTTAACGACAGAAAAAAGGATTGATCAAATTCTATTGAGTCTGACTCATAGTGATCATTTATCAAAGAATGACTCTGGTTATCAAATGATTGAACAACCGGGATCAATTTCCTTACGATACTTAGTTGACATTCATCAAAAGGATCTAATGAATTATGAGTTCAATAGATCCTGTTTAGCAGAAAGACGGATATTCCTTGCTCATTATCAGACAATCACTTATTCACAAACCTCGTGTGGGGCTAATAGTTTTCATTCCCCATCTCCTCATGGAAAACCCTTTTCGCTCCGCTTAGCCCTATCCCCTTCTAGAGGTATTTTAGTGATAGGTTCTATAGGAACTGGACGATCCTGTTTGGTCAAATACCTAGCGACAAACTCCTATGTTCCTTTCATTACGGTATTTCCGAACAAGTTCCTGGATGACAAGCCTAAAGGTTATCTTATTGATGATATCGATATTGATGATAGTGACGATATCGATATTGATGATAGTGACGATATTGATGATAGTGATGATGACCTTGATATTGATATGGAGCTGCTAACTATGTATATGACGCCGAAAATAGACCGATTTGATATCACCCTTCAATTCGAATTAGCAAAAGCAATGTCTCCTTGCATAATATGGATTCCAAACATTCATGATCTGCATGTGAATGAGTCGAATTACTTATCCCTCGGTCTATTAGAGAACTATCTCTCCAGGGATTGTGAAAGATGTTCCACTGGAAAGATTCTTGTTATTGCTTCGACTCATATTCCCCAAAAAGTGGATCCCGCTCTAATAGCTCCGAAGAAATTCAATACATGCATTAAGATACGAAGGCTTCTTCTTCCACAACAACGAAAGCACTTTTTCATTCTTTCATATACTAGGGGATTTCACTTGGAAAAGAAGATGTTCCATACTAACGGATTCGGGTCCATAACCATGGGTTCCAATGCGCGAGATCTTGTAGCACTTATCAATGAGGCCCTATCAATTAGTATTACACAGAAGAAATCCATTATAGAAACTAATACAATTAGATCAGCTCTTCATAGAAAAACTTGGGATTTTCGATCCCAGATAAGATCGGTTCAGGATCATGGGATCCTTTTCTATCAGATAGGAAGGGCTGTTACACAAAATGTACTTCTAAGTAATTGCCCCATAGATCCTATATCTATCTATATGAAGAAGAAATCATGTAAGGGAGGGGATTCTTATTTGTACAAATGGTACTTCGAACTTGGAACGAGCATGAAGAAATTCACGATACTTCTTTATCTTTTGAGTTGTTCTGCCGGATCGGTCGCTCAAGATCTTTGGTCTTCATCCAGACACGATGAAAAAGATTGGATCACTTCTTATGGATTCGTTGAGAATGATTCTGATCTAGTTCATGGCCTATTACTATTATTACTATTAGAAGTAGAAGGCGCTCTGGCGGGATCCTCACGGACAGAAAAATATTGCAGTCAGTTTGATAATAATCGAGTGACATTACTTCTTCGGTCCGAACCAAGGAATCAGTTAGATATGATGCAAAATGGATCTTGTTCTATCGTTGATCAGAGATTTCTATATGAAAAATACGAATCGGAGTTTGAAGAAGGGGAAGGGGCCCTTGATCCGCAACAGATAGAGGAGGATTTCTTCAATCACATAGTTTGGGCTCCTAGAATATGGCGCCCTTGTGGCAATCTATTTGATTGTATCGAAAGGTCCACGGAATTGGGATTTCCCTATTGGACTGGGTCATTTCGGGGCAAATGGATCATTTATCATAAAGAGGATGAGCTTCAAGAGAATGATTCGGAGTTCTTGCAGAGTGGAACCATGCAGTACCAGACACGAGATAGATCTTCCAAAGAACAAGGCTTTTTTCGAACAAGCCAATTCATTTGGGACCCTGCGGATCCATTCTTTTCCCTATTCAAAGATCAGCCCTCTGTCTCTGTGTTTTCACGTCGAGAATTCTTTGCAGATGAAGAGATGTCAAAGGGGCTTATTGCTTCCCAAACAAACCCTCCTACATCTATATATAAACGCTGGTTCATCAAGAATACGCAAGAAAAGCACTTCGAATTGTTGATTCATCGCCAGAGATGGTTTAGAACCAATAGTTCATTATCTAATGGATCTTTCCGTTCTAATACTCTATCCGAGAGTTATCAGTATTTATCAAATCTGTTCCTATCTAACGGAACGCTATTGGATCAAATGACAAAGACATTGTTGAGAAAGAGATGGCTTTTCCCGGATGAAATGAAACATTTGATTCATGTAACAGGAGAAAGATTCCC